AATCATCCGGTTAGGATCCATCTAAACCAGCCCATTATTTATATATATGATTTAACATGCCAACCATTAAACAACTTATTAGAAATACAAGACAGCCAATCAGAAATGTCACAAAATCACCCGCGCTTCGGGGATGCCCCCAGCGTCGAGGAACATGTACTAGGGTGTATGTGCGACTCGTTCAGATCGTGAGCTGGAACAAAAAAAAGAACACTTTTTCCAGTATCAATGATCCGTACCGGCGAATGGGATAGAATAGAAAAAGAACTACACTCAATTTAGTATCTAAAAAAAAAAGAAAAGCTATCCACCCGTTTCGTTTGTGTATGAAATTTATGGTTTCCATTGGTGCAAATCCAAGTACTTCAATTAAAAATGAGAAGCAATTTTCCATTGGTAGCAAATAGTTATCCATTAAGCGGAGGAAATCTTACTTAAAAAAACCGAAAGATTGGGCCCATCTTGCAAGAACGGACTAACAGGGTTAGCTGACCAGCCAACTCTCATAATTAAATACCGTTACTGTATAGGTAGATCTCATAGTGAACGACCTATTACTGGATAATTTATGGGTAGAGCCAAAGAATGTGAACTATACAAGTTACCAATAACATTGATTAATGAAGTAAAGGCTCCGGTGTATAGAGAAGACCTCACCGTTTAAGAAGTAACCATAGAAACGATGTAAGCCGCTATTTATTTATCTTTATCCATTTAAATTTTATTTTTTAGTTACTCTATTTTTCTTTTGATACCTAGTAGAATAAAATTTCTTATTTTGACGTGAAATGTCTAGAAAAAGAAAAATAGTGGTCGGGAAGGTTATAGTAGCCAAAGCCGTTGGAATTTTTAGTTTATACATTGGAAAAATAAGCTTTGTTATTAATAGACTAGGAAAGGAAAAAGAATAACTGAAAGAAAGGAAACCTATTAGTTATTCGTCAAAGTTTCATTTATTCAATGACCAGAATTAGACGGGGATATATAGCTCGGAGACGTAGAACAAAAATTCGTTTATTTGCATCAAGCTTTCGAGGGGCCCATTCAAGGCTTACTCGAACAATTATTCAACAGAAAATAAGAGCTTTGCTTTCGTCTCATCGGGATAGGGATCGGCAAAAGAGAAATTTTCGTCGTTTGTGGATCGCTCGAATAAATGCAGTAATTCGTAAAGGGGGGGTATTCTATAGTTATAGTAAATTAATACACGATATGTATAAGAAACAGTTGCTTCTTAATCGTAAAATACTTGCACAAATAGCTATATCAAATAAAAATTGTCTTTATATGATTTCCAATGAGATCATAAAAGAAGAAGTGGATTGGAAAGAATCCATGGGAATAATTTAAACGGAGTTCCCCGGAGAATAAACTCCGGGACGGTAGAGTAAAAATGAATATGATAAAATACGCTAAACTAAAATGAATGAACACAAAAAAAAGGATTGATTCTTCCCCAATTCCTTTTTTTCTTACGACACGATAATCAAATCTTGATTTTCTTATTTTTGGAATTAAAGCATCAACCCACGGTTGAGTTCGGATTGAAATTTTGATTCAAGTGAAGAAAGAGTAAGCCTATTTTTTTCTGGCTCTAAAACCGGCAGTTCTAGCGGTCGACTCAGTTCTTTCAAATTGTTTATCATTATTAAGAAAAGGTAACAAAGATAAAATACGAGCTTGTTTTATAGCAATAGTAATTAATCGTTGTTGTTTCAAGGTCAATCTATTCACCCGTCTAGATAATATTTTTCCTTGTTCACTAATAAATCGACTAATTAAACTCATGTTTCTATAATCAATTCGATCCCCCGATTGGATCGGGGGCAAACGCCTACGAAAAGATCGCTTGGATTTAAGAAAAGGTCGCTTGGATTTATCCATAGTTTGCTTAGTTTATTCCTTATCCCGAAAACCCTATTTCAGTCGGATCTAAAATGAATTAGAATAAATAAATAGGATTTGGTTTATTTAAATTTAAATATGTTATTATTATATATAATGTAATTTTTTCCCCTTCCAAGGAAGGGTTCCATACAGGCGCTCGATTTGATCTATTTCTTTATCTCCCCATGAATCGTATGTTTGTAACAATACGCACAGAATTTTCTCAACTCCAATCGATTAGGCGTATTGTGCCGGTTCTTTTGAGTAATATATCTGGAAATACCCGTTGATACCTTATTAACACCGTTTCGAACACAACTGGTACATTCCAAAATAACAGTTATTCGGACATCCTTCCCCTTAGCCATGAACCCCCCTTTTTATTTTTGATTTACTCAACTCTTCTATTTTCGACCCGAAACGAAGAAGAAGAAAGGAAGGTAAAAATAGAAGTTACTAACTTGAAATCCAAAAATCCAATTCTGAAAGATTTTGCTGCAATTAAAAATGAAATTAATATCAATTTCTTTTTTTCTCTTTCCTCCCTTATTCTAAAAAAGAAAAGGGAAAAAAGAGAAAAAGGGGGCGAAGGGTGAGTCACAGATATTTAATT